AATAAAGTGCCTGATAAAAAGGATTATTTTGATAGAATAAAACATGTATATTTATACCTTTATTAGCATTAATTTTATTAAATATTAAATAAAATAAACAGTTTTATTTTTTTTAATATTCAGATACTTATATTAATTAAAATATTAATTATATTTAATAGAATTAAACTATTTCTTAAAGTATCAAAAACTTTTGTACATCATATACTAAAATATATAAAAAGATAAGCTAAATAAGCTATTGGGTTCATACCCCACTTATAAAGGTCCGACCCCTTTTCTTTTTAATTAAAAAATCATTATCTAATATTATTTTTATAATAACACTATCTATTGGTACTATTATTAGTATTTCTTCTAATAATTGATTAGGAGCTTGAATAGGTTTAGAAATTAATTTATTATCATTTATCCCCTTAATGAATAATTTAAAAAATTCTATATCTACTGAGGCTAGTTTAAAATACTTTCTAGTACAAGCTTTAGCTTCATCAATTTTATTATTTTCTATTATTATAATATCATTAAATAATAATAATATATTTAATATTAATGATATTAATATTTTTAACTGAATTTTAAATTCTTCTTTATTTTTAAAATTAGGTGTAGCACCTTTTCATTTTTGATTTCCTGAAGTAATTGAAGGATTAAATTGATTTATTGGTACTATTTTAATAACTTGACAAAAATTAGCCCCTATAATTTTGTTATCTTATTGTGTATCATTTAATTATTTAAATTCAATTATTTTATTCTCAATTTTTATTGGATCAATTGGTGGACTAAATCAAATTAGTTTACGTAAAATTATAGCTTATTCTTCAATTAATCATATAGGTTGAATATTAAGAAGATTTTTAATTTCAAATTATTATTGATTTATTTACTTCTTAATTTATTGTTTTTTATCTATTTCTATTATTAGTTTATTTTTAAAATTTAATATCTTTTATATCAATCAAGCTTTTAATTTAATAAATTTTTCTCCAATTTTAAAATTTATTATTTTTTGTAATTTATTATCATTAGGAGGTTTACCCCCTTTTTCTGGTTTTTTTCCTAAATGAATTATTATTCAAAATATTAATAGTAATTTTTTAATTACTTTTATAGTATGCTTAACATTAATTACTTTATTTTATTATATTCGTATTGCATATTCAGCTTTTTTAATTAATTATTCAATTTTAAAATGATGTTTAAATATCAATGTATATCCTAATATTTCATTATACATAAATTTTTTTTCTTTATTCGGTTTAACTATTTTAGTAATTATATATTCAATTTACTAAAATTTTAAGCCTTAGAATTTTTATTCCCCTTTAAATTTGCAATTTAAAATCATAATTTCTTGACTATAAGGCTAAGGTTTTAAGTTAACTAAACTAATAGCCTTCAAAGCTGTAAATAAATAATAAATTTTTTAAGCCTTAATTGGCAAGAGAGAATTTATTCTCATAAATAAATTTACAGTTTATCACCTAATTTCAGCCATCTTACCTATTTAAAATTATTTTAGTTTTTCGCGAAAATGATTTTTTTCAACTAACCATAAAGACATTGGTACATTATATTTTATTTTTGGAATTTGATCTGGATTAGTAGGTACAAGTTTAAGTTTATTAATTCGAGCTGAATTAGGTCAACCTGGTTCTTTAATTGGAGATGATCAAATTTATAATGTTATTGTTACTGCTCATGCTTTTATTATAATTTTTTTTATAGTTATACCTATTGTTATTGGTGGATTTGGTAATTGATTAGTACCTTTAATATTAGCTGCTCCTGATATAGCTTTCCCTCGTATAAATAATATAAGTTTTTGAATATTACCACCATCATTAACCCTACTTCTAGCTTCATCAATAGTTGAAAGAGGTGCTGGTACAGGTTGAACTGTATACCCTCCTCTTTCTGCTAATATTGCTCATGCTGGAGCTTCTGTAGATTTAGCTATTTTTAGTTTACATCTTGCTGGTATTTCTTCAATTTTAGGAGCTGTTAATTTTATTACTACAGTAATTAATATACGTTTAAGTTACATAACATTAGATCGAATACCTTTATTTGTATGATCTGTAGTAATTACAGCTCTTTTACTTTTATTATCTTTACCTGTATTAGCAGGTGCAATTACTATATTATTAACTGATCGTAATTTAAATACATCATTTTTTGACCCTGCAGGAGGAGGTGATCCAATTTTATATCAACATTTATTTTGATTTTTTGGTCATCCTGAAGTTTATATTTTAATTTTACCTGGATTTGGTATAATTAGTCATATTATTGCACAAGAAAGAGGTAAAAAAGAAACTTTTGGAGCTTTAGGAATAATTTATGCTATATTAGCTATTGGATTATTAGGATTTGTTGTTTGAGCACATCATATATTTACAGTAGGTATAGATGTTGATACTCGAGCTTATTTCACTTCTGCTACTATAATTATTGCTGTACCAACTGGTATTAAAGTATTTAGTTGATTAGCAACTCTTCATGGTACACAATTTACTTATAGACCTGCTTTATTATGAAGATTAGGATTTGTATTTTTATTTACTATTGGTGGATTAACAGGTGTAGTACTAGCTAACTCTTCAATTGATATTATTTTACATGATACATACTATGTAGTAGCTCATTTTCATTATGTTTTATCAATAGGAGCTGTATTTGCTATTATAGCTGGATTTGTTCATTGATTTCCTTTATTTACAGGATTAACAATAAATCCGTTTTGATTAAAAATTCAATTTATTACTATATTTATTGGAGTAAATTTAACATTTTTTCCTCAACATTTCTTAGGATTAGCAGGAATACCTCGTCGTTATTCAGATTATCCTGATGCTTACACTACATGAAACATTATTTCTTCTATTGGTTCTTTAATTTCTTTTATAGCTGTATTATATTTCTTTTTTATTATATGAGAAAGTTTAATTTCTAAACGATCAATTTTATTTTCAACTCAATTACCAACATCAATTGAATGACTACAAAATTATCCTCCTGCTGAACATAGTTACTCTGAATTACCTATTTTAACTAAATAATTTCTAATATGGCAGATTAGTGCAATAACTTTAAGCGTTATATATAAAGATTATTCTTTTATTAGAATAATGGCAACATGATCAAAAATTTCTTTACAAAATAGAGCTTCCCCTTTGATAGAACAACTAATTTTTTTCCATGATCATACTCTTCTTATTTTAACAATAATTACTATTTTAGTTGGATATTTAATAATTACTTTATTTTTTAATAAATTAACAAATCGATTTCTATTAGAAGGTCAAACAATTGAGTTAATTTGAACTATTCTTCCTGCTATTACTTTAATTTTTATTGCTTTACCTTCTTTACGTTTATTATATTTATTAGATGAAATTGATAATCCTTCAATTACTTTAAAAACAATTGGTCATCAATGATATTGAAGTTATGAATATTCTGATTTTTTAAATGTAGAATTTGATTCTTATATAATTCCTTCTAATGAATTAAATATTGATAATTTTCGATTACTAGATGTAGATAATCGAACTATTTTACCAATAAATACTCAAATTCGAATTTTAGTAACTGCTGCAGATGTTCTTCACTCATGAACTATTCCAGCTTTAGGAGTTAAAATTGATGCAACTCCTGGTCGATTAAATCAAACTAATTTTTTTATTAATCGGCCAGGATTATTTTTTGGTCAATGTTCAGAAATTTGTGGTGCTAATCATAGATTTATACCTATTGTTATTGAAAGTATTCCTATAAATTATTTTATTAATTGAATTAAATTAAATAAATCATCATTAGATGACTGAAAGTAAGTATTGGTCTCTTAAACCATTTTATAGTAAATTAACAATTACTTCTAATGAATTAAAAAGTTAGTTAATCTATAACATAAATATGTCAAGTTTAAATTACTAATAATTAGTACTTTTTGATTCCTCAAATAAGTCCATTAAATTGATGATTTTTATTTATTTACTTCTTAATTATTTTAGTAATTTTTTCAATTATTAATTATTACATTATCTTATATATATCACCTTTATCAAAAAAAAATATTTTTATCAAAAAATCATTGAATTGAAAATGATAACTAATTTATTTAGAATATTTGATCCTTCAACAAATATTTTTAATTTATCTTTAAACTGATTAAGTTCTATACTAGGAATTATTATAATTCCATATATATATTGATTAATTCCTAATCGTTTTTCTTTTTTATGGAATAAAATCTTAATTACTCTTCATAATGAATTTAAAACATTATTAGGAAGAACTGGTCATCCTGGAAGTACTTTTATTTTTATTAGAACCTTTTCTTTTATTGTATTTAATAATTTTATAGGATTATTTCCTTATATTTTTACTAGTTCTAGTCATATAACAATAACATTATCTTTAGCTTTACCTTTATGATTAAGATTTATATTATATGGATGAATTAACCATACTAATCATATATTTGCTCATTTAGTTCCCCAAGGAACACCTAATATTTTAATACCTTTTATAGTATGTATTGAAACAATTAGAAATTTTATTCGACCAGGAACTTTAGCTGTTCGATTAGCTGCAAATATAATTGCTGGGCACTTATTACTAACACTTTTAGGAAGAACTGGTCCATCAATAAATTTAATTTTAGTTAATTTTTTATTAATTACTCAAATTATATTATTAATATTAGAATCTGCAGTTGCAATTATTCAATCATATGTATTTGCTGTTTTAAGTACTTTATATTCTAGAGAAGTTAATTAATGTCTACACATTCTAACCACCCCTATCATTTAGTTGATTATAGACCTTGACCTTTAACAGGTGCATTAGGAGCTTTAGTAACTACTACAGGTATCATTAAATGATTCCATCAATTTGATAATTCTTTACTAATTCTTGGTAATATTATTACTTTATTAACAATATATCAATGATGACGAGATGTAACTCGAGAAGGAACTTATCAAGGATTACATACATTATCTGTTACATTAGGATTACGATGAGGTATAATTTTATTTATTTTATCAGAAATTTTTTTCTTTGTAAGATTTTTTTGAGCATTTTTTCATAGAAGATTAACTCCTTCAATTGAAATTGGTCAAACATGACCACCTATAGGAATTAATCCTTTTAATCCATTAGAAATTCCTTTATTAAATACTGTAATTCTTCTATCATCAGGAGTAACTATTACATGAGCTCATCATAGATTAATAAATAATAATTATACTCAAACTATACAAGGATTATTATTTACAGTAATTTTAGGGATTTATTTTTCTATTTTACAAGGTTTTGAATATATTGAATCACCTTTTACTATTGCTGATTCTGTATATGGATCTACATTCTTTATAGCTACAGGATTTCATGGATTACATGTTTTAATTGGAACAACATTTTTATTAATTTGTTTAATTCGACATATTAATTTTCATTTTTCTAAATACCATCATTTTGGATTTGAAGCTGCAGCTTGATATTGACATTTTGTTGATGTAGTATGATTATTTTTATATATTTCAATTTACTGATGAGGTAGTTAATTAATTTATATAGTATATAAGTATATTTGACTTCCAATCAAAAGGACTAAATTTTTTTAGTATAAATAATTTACATTATTATTTTAATAAGAATAATCATTTTATTAATTGCAATTATTACAATAATTATTGGTACTATTTTATCAAAAAAAACATTTTTTGATCGAGAAAAAAATTCTCCTTTTGAATGTGGATTTGATCCTAAATCATCAGCTCGAATATCTTTTTCTTTACATTTCTTTTTAATTGCTATTATTTTTTTAATTTTTGATGTAGAAATTGCATTACTACTTCCTATTATTATTATTATAAATTCATCAAATTTATTTCTATGATTTAGAATTTCTTTTTTCTTTTTAATAATTCTTTTAATCGGTTTATATCATGAATGAAATCAAGGTGCTTTAAATTGAGTAAATTAAATAGGATAATAGTTAATTATAACATTTAGGTTGCATCTAAAAAGTATTGAATTATCTTCAATTTATCTTAATACTATTTAAGTATGAAGCGATTAATTGCAATTAGTTTCGACCTAATTTTAGATATTACTATATCCCTACTTTTAATTGAAACCAAAATAGAGGTATATCACTGTTAATGATATTATTGAATTTTATATTCCAATTAAAGAGATATGAAGATCAAGAAAAAGCTGCTAACTTTTTTCTTTAGTGGTTTAATTCCATTAATTTCTCTAATTTACATAGTTTAAAAAAAACATTACATTTTCAATGTAAAAATATATTCTTATATTATAAATAAATTATTTAAAGATTATATTAACCTCCTTAACAGCTTCAATGTTATGCTCTAATTATAAGCTATTTAAATACAATATAAATAATAGTAAAATTAAAACCCAAAGAATAAAAATTCTTAAATGAATTTTTAAATCATTTTTATAAATTTTAGTTAACAATTTTGAATTAATTAATATATAATTATATAAAGATTGTCCACCTAAATATTCATTTCAACCTTGATCAATTCTTTTAACAATTTTATAACCAATTTTTAATGAATAAAAATTTACTCCAATTGTTCTAATAACTGGTATATATCATATATTACCTACATAATTTAAAGTATAATAATTTGATATTATGTATAAATTTCAACTTAATTTATACTGATATAATTCATATCCTAAATAAGCTCCTAGTAATCTTACTATTAATGCTAATATTTTTAATATAAAAGGTATACAAATCATAATAGGTGTATTAATAATTAATCATCTTAATATTGATCCACCAATAATTGCTATAAATAATAAACCTAGTATTCCTTTTAATATTACTCAATATTCATCTCTTACAGAATTAATTCTATTAAAATTAAAATCCCCACTTATTGTGTAATAAATTAAACGAAAAGTATAACAAACTGTTAATCCAGTAGATAAAAAGTAAAATAAAAATATTAAAGAATTAAAAATTCTTAATGAAGCTAATTCTAAAATTAAATCCTTAGAATAAAAACCAGCCAAAAAAGGTATACCACATAAAGCTAAATTAGCAACATTTATACAAGAAATAGTTAAAGGTATACAATTAAATAATCTTCCTATTATTCGAATATCTTGGTTATTTTTCATATTATGAATAATTGAACCTGCACATATAAATAATAAAGCCTTGAATAAAGCATGTGTTAATAAATGAAAAAATGCTATTTTTGGATATCCTATAGATAAAATTCTTATTATTAATCCCAATTGTCTTAAAGTAGATAATGCAATAATTTTTTTTAAGTCAAATTCATAATTAGCTCCTAATCCAGCTATAAATATAGTTAATACAGAAATAAATAATAATAATTTAGATAAATAAGTATTTATAAATAAATTATTAAAACGAATTAATAAATAAACCCCTGCTGTAACTAAAGTTGATGAATGAACTAGAGCAGAAACTGGAGTAGGTGCAGCTATAGCTGCTGGTAATCATGAAGAAAAAGGAATTTGAGCACTTTTTGTCATAGCAGCTAATACTACTATATAAGAAATAAATTGTATTTCAAAATTATTTTTTATTCTATCTAAATAAAAGATATAATTTCATGAACCATAATTAAATATTCAAGCAATTGCTATTAATAAAGCAACATCCCCAATACGATTTGATAAAGCTGTTAATATACCAGCATTATAAGATTTTACATTTTGATAATAAATTACTAAACAATAAGAAACTAATCCTAATCCATCTCAACCTAATAAAATTCTAATTAAATTAGGGGAAATAATTAAAAAAACCATAGACAAAACAAATATTATTACTAATATAATAAATCGATTTAAATTTTCATCTCCTTCTATATATTCATCTCTATAATAAATTACTATTGAAGAAATAAATAATACAAAACTTATAAATAATAAAGATATTCAATCTAATAATAATGATATAATAATTCTTATTGAATTTAAACTTAATAACTCTCATTCTAAAAAAATTACTATATCATTAATTATAAAATTTAAACTTCTAATAAATAATATTAAAGAAATTATTAATAAAGATAAAGAATAAATTATACAAATTGATAAAATAATTATTTAAAATGAAATATTTCATATCTTTGACACCACAAATCAATATTTTTATAAACTATTTAAATATAATCATACTATGCAAATTTCTCTTTTTAAAATTAATAAATTTAAGGGTAATCAATGCATTATTAATAATAAATATTCTCGTAAATTTCCATTAGCTCTTCTATACAACCCAGAATATAATTCTCCATGTTGTCTATACGAATATAAATACAATGTATAAGCTGCTCTAAAAAAAGATAATAATCTTAATCAAATTATTGTTATTCATGATCATCTAATAATTCTATTTAATAAACTAATTTCACCTAATAAATTTAATGATGGTGGTGCGGCTATATTTGAAGATCTTAATAAAAATCATCATAAACACATTCTTGGTATAAAATTTATTATACCTTTATTAATAAATAGTCTTCGTCTACCTGTTCGTTCATAACTTATATTAGCTAAACAAAATAATCCAGATGAACATAAACCATGAGCAATTATTAAAGTATATGAACCTCTAAAACCTCAATAATTTAATCTTATAATTCCTCCAATAACAATTCTTATATGTGATACTGAAGAATAAGCAATTAATGATTTTAAATCTACTTGACGTAAACATAATATTCTAACTAAAAACCCTCCAATTAATCTTAATCTTAATCAAATAAAATTTAATTTTATACCTAAATTTATTAAAGTATTAAAAATACGTAATATACCATATCCTCCTAATTTTAATATAATCCCAGCTAAAATTATTGAACCTGAAATTGGAGCTTCTACATGAGCTTTAGGTAATCATAAATGAACTAAAAATATTGGTATTTTTACTAAAAAAGCTATTAATAAAGAAAAGTATAAAAAATAATTTTTTAAATCATAAGTTATTAATATAAATATTAATCTATTTTCATTTTTATATAAATAGAAAATTCTTACTAATATTGGTAATGAAGCTAATAATGTATAAAATAAAAGGTATGTACCTGCCTGTAAACGTTCTGGTTGATATCCTCATCCAATAATTAAAAACAAAGTAGGAATTAATCTACCTTCAAAAAATAAATAAAAATAAAATAAATTTAATGATCTAAAAGTTAAGTATAATATAATTAATAAAATTAATAAATTTATAATAAAAAAATTTTTTCTATAATTAAATCGATTAATGGATTCACTAGCCGTTATTATTAAAGTACAAATTCATAATCTTAATAAAATCAATCCATATGATAATAAATCTATTCCTATAAAATATGATAATTTTATAAATATATTTATATTAATTAATATAAATATAAATATAAATGTAATTAAAAATAAAAATATTTGAACCAATCAATATATTGATGTTATTAAACTTATAGGGATTAATATAATTAATAAAAATAAAAATTTTAACATTCTAAAATATTAAAAGACTGAAAAAAATCATTTCCATGTGTTCGAATTATTCTCACCAAAATAGATAATCCTAAAGCACCCTCACAAACTCTAAATACTAAAAAAATTATTGTAAAATAATATTCATAATTATAATTTATATATATTATAAATAATAAATAAAATAAACTTAATACAATAAATTCTAATCTTAACAATGTACATAATAAATGTTTTCGTTTTAATACATAAACAATAATTCCTGATAAAAATATTATTAAAGATAATATTATATTAACATAACCAAACATTAGTAAATTAGTTTTAATAGTTTAAATAAAACATAGGTTTTGTAAATCTATAATAAGATAATTCTTTTAAAACTTCAGAGAAAAAGATAATTCTTTATCAATAATCTCCAAAATTATTATTTTATTTAAACTATTCTCTGTATTAATCAATTATTATTATTATTAGGAATTATTTTTTCATATAACTTTACACAAACTAAACACCCTTTAGCTATAGGATTAAATCTTTTAATTCAAACTATTTTAATTAGTCTATTATGTGGATATATAACTTATTCCTATTGATTTTCTTATATTTTATTTTTAATTATACTTGGAGGAATATTAGTGCTATTTCTTTATGTAACTAGACTAGCAAGAAATGAATTATTTTCTTTCAATTTATTTTCAATAATTATTATAATAATAATCTTATTATTATCAATTGTAATTATTTATTTTAATGACCAATACATTTGATATATAAATAATTTAGAAATAATAGATTTAAATTCAACTTCAAATTTAGAAAATGAAATTAATTTAATTAAATTATATAATAATCCAACTATAAATATTACTACAATAATAATTATTTATTTATTCTTAACTTTAATTATTGTAGTTAAAATTACTAATATTAATTATGGACCTTTACGACAATTATACTAATGAATCAACCCTTACGAATTAAACATCCTTTATTTAAAATTGCAAATAATGCATTAATTGATTTACCTGCACCTTCAAATATTTCATTATGATGAAATTTTGGATCTTTATTAGGATTATGTTTAATAATTCAAATTTTAACAGGATTATTTTTAGCTATACATTATACAGCTAATATTGAATTAGCTTTTAATAGAGTAGTTCATATTTGTCGTGATGTAAATTATGGTTGATTACTACGAACTTTACATGCTAATGGAGCAAGATTTTTTTTTATTTGTATTTATTTACATACTGGACGTGGATTATATTATAGATCTTATTTATATACACCTACTTGACTTGTAGGTGTTATTATTTTATTTATAGTTATAGGAACAGCTTTTATAGGATATGTATTACCTTGAGGACAAATATCATTTTGAGGAGCTACTGTAATTACTAATCTTTTATCTGCAATTCCTTATTTAGGAACTATACTTGTACAATGATTATGAGGAGGATTTGCAGTAGATAATGCAACTTTAACTCGATTTTTTACAATTCATTTTTTATTACCATTTATTGTTTCTGCTATAGTAATAATTCATTTGTTATTTCTTCATCAAACAGGTTCAAATAATCCTTTAGGAACTAATAGAAATTTTGATAAAATTCCATTTCACCCTTATTTTTCTTTTAAAGACATTGTAGGTATAATTATTATAATTATATCACTTCTATTTATTACATTAAATTCACCTTATATATTAGGAGATCCAGATAATTTTATTCCAGCTAATCCTTTAGTTACTCCTGTTCATATTCAACCTGAATGATATTTTTTATTTGCTTATGCAATTTTACGATCAATCCCTAATAAGTTAGGTGGAGTTATTGCTTTAGTTTTGTCTATTGCAATTTTAATAATTATACCTTTTTACTTTTTAAGTAATTTTCAAGGATTACAATTTTACCCAATTAACCAAATTCTATTTTGATCAATAGTATCTATTGTTATTTTATTAACTTGAATTGGTGCTCGACCAGTTGAAGATCCTTTTATTTTAATTGGTCAAATTTTAACAATTATATATTTTTTATATTTTTTAATTAATCCTTTAATTCATAAAATTTGAGATAATTTAATTTATTAAATTAATGAGCTTGAATAAGCATATGTTTTGAAAACATAAGATAGTAATTAATATTACTATTAATTTTTATACTATAATTATTTAACTTATACTTATATTATTCTATAAAAATAAATTTTTATACCAATAAAAAAAATTAAATAATTTAGAGATACTGGTAAATAACTTTTTCAACATAAATATATTAACTTATCATAACGATATCGAGGTAAAGTTCCTCGAACTCAAATAAATATAAAAGAAATAAATACCAATTTAAAAAAAAATAAAATACTAAATAAATTTGAACCTAAAAATAAGACTGAAAATAATATACTTATAAATAAAATACTTGCATATTCAGCTAAAAAAATTAAAGCAAATCCTGCACTTCTATACTCTACATTAAACCCTGAAACCAATTCAGATTCTCCTTCTGCAAAATCAAAAGGAGTACGATTAGTTTCAGCTAATGAAGTTGATAATCATATAAATATTAAAGGTATAGATAAAAATATAAATCAAATATTTTTTTGATATAATTCAAAATCATATAAATTAAATCTACCAACCATAATAATAAATGATATTAATAATAAAGCTATTCTTACTTCATAAGAAATAGTTTGAGCTACTGCCCGTAAACCTCCTAATATAGCATAATTTGAATTTGATGACCATCCTGAAGCTATTACTGTATATACACCTATACTAGTACAACATAAAAAGAATAATAATCCTAAATTAAAAGAATATATATTTGTTATATAAGGATAAATTATTCAAATTAATAAAGATAAAAATAAAGCAATAATTGGAGAAATATAATATCTTAAATAATTTGATATAATTGGATAAACTTGTTCTTTAGTAAATAATTTAATTGCATCACAAAAAGGTTGTGGAATTCCACTTAACCCTACTTTATTAGGACCTTTACGAATTTGAATATATCCTAATACTTTTCGTTCTAATAAAGTTAAAAATGCTACACCTACTAAAATACAAATAATTAATAATAATCTACTAATAATAATTAATATTATATTTTTTACACTCAAGTATTACCTGTAAATAATATTACATTTTTTAAGTTCTAAACTTAATACACTAATCTGCCAAGATAATATAAATTAATATTATTCATATTTATATAAAAATTATTTTAAATATTTGGTCCTTTCGTACTAAAATATTTTATTTAATTAAAGATAGAAACCGACCTGGCTTACACCGGTCTGAACTCAAATCATGTAAAAATTTAAAGGTCGAACAGACCTAAACTCTAAACTTCTGCATCTAGAAATAATTTTTAATTCAACATCGAGGTCGCAATCTTTTTTATCGATAAGAACTCTCTAAAAAAATTACGCTGTTATCCCTAAGGTAACTTAATCTTATAATCAATAAAATTGGATCAATTAATCATAAATCTATGTTTCAAATTATGAAAAGTTATTTTAATTTTCCTATCACCCCAATAAAATATTATAATAAATTTTATTTATTAATTTTCTAAATTATAAAATTTAAATAAATATAAAGATCTATAGGGTCTTCTCGTCTTTTAAATTTATTTAAGCCTTTTGACTTAAAAGCTAAATTTTTAATATTTTAAATATGAGACAGTTAATATTTCATTCAACCATTCATTCTAGCCTTCAATTAAAAGACAAATGATTATGCTACCTTTGCACAGTCAATATACCGCGGCCCTTTAATAAAATCAGTGGGCAGGTTAGACTTTATATTATTTTCAAAAAGACATGTTTTTGATAAACAGGTGAATATTATTTTTGCTGAATTCCTTATATTTATCTAAATAATAAATTTTTATTTATTTTAAAATTAATACTAATTTTATCATTATTACTTTATTTTATTTATTTTAATAAATATTTTAATAAACAATTTAAAAATTAAATAAATTAATTATAATTTTTAATAAATTATAACACTTTTATTATTAATGAAAATTTCTAATTCTATATTTTTTAATTAAATTTATAATTTTATAAACTATTTTTTTAAGCTCATCCCTAAAAAAATTAATATTAACTTATATTAAATTTTTTAATTAAATTAATATAAAATTAACAATAAATTAAATTTATTTCTTAAAAAACTAGATATATTTAAAAACGATTAACTTTTCATTACTAAAATAATATTTAAAATATTTTTAAAACAATAAATTTTATATTAATTTAGCTCTTTTAAATTCGAGAAATTTATTATAAATAAAATTTTTTTAATAAACCCTGATACAAAAGGTACACTTAATTAAAATTACTTTAATACTAATTATATTTATTTCAATATTCTATTACTATACTATAAACTATTGTTAAAATTATTTTTTCTATAAAATATACAAAAACTTTTTATATTAAAATTATTTTTAATAAACATAAATTAAACTTTAAAAATTTAACAAATTAAACTTATCAAATTAAATCGAATTGCACGATAACTTTTCAATGTAAATGAAATGCTTTACTATTCAAGCTCCAATTTGATCATTCTAGATACACTTTCCAGTACATCTACTATGTTACGACTTATCTTTCTTTAAAAGAAAGAGTGACGGGCGATATGTACATGTTTTAGAGCTATAATCAAATTAAAAATTTCTTTTAAAATTACTATTAAATCCACTTTTATATTAATTTTTCAATCAATAATTCATTATAAATTTTTTTATTGTAACCCATTTCTTCTAATATATAAACTGCACCTTGATCTGAAATAAAATTTAATTTAAATTATTTGAATATTATTTTCTTTTAAAATATTCTGATAACGACGGTATACAAATTATACAAAAATTAGTATAATTTATCGTGGATTATCAATTACAGAACAGGTTCCTCTAAATAGACTAAAACACCGCCAAATTTTTTAAGTTTCAAGAATATATCTATTACTACCTAAGTTTATTATTTAATTTAATTTTAATAATAGGGTATCTAATCCTAGTTTATTATAAAATTTTATTAGCTTCATATATTCTTTTATATTTTTAATATTAATTTATAATTTAACCTAAAAATTAATATTTTTACATAAATGAAATCAAATTAACTAAAACTAATTATATTTATTTATATAATTTGTATAACCGCAGATGCTGGCACAAATTTATCCTATACTAAAATTTATTACCAATTCAAAATTTCTTTTATTATTAAAATTTAATACTGCGAATAAAATTTAATAATTCTTTAAGAATTATATAATTTCTAACAAAAATTTACATGTAAAATAAAAATTTAATAAATAATTAGCTAAAATAAAACTTTTTATTAATATTTATATATATATATATATAAATTATATGTTTAATATATATTTATACATTTTAAATTTTTTTAAGTAAACAGCTAGCTGCGCTTACGCTACAACTAAAAAAATTTTTTCAATTAAATTATCTTTCTTTATTTTTTTAAAAAAAAATTTTTAATTTTAAAATTTTTCTCATATATAAAGTAATTTTTAATCAATATAATTCCCCTTAATATTATCTTTAAAAACTTAAAATTGATATTTATTCTATTTCCCCTTAAATAAATATTCCCCTCAATTTATTTATATATCTTATTAAAATAATATAACAATATTTTATATATATTAGATTATAATTAAATCTAATTAAATTAAATTAAATTAAGTAAATATATTTTATTTATAATTTAATATCATTTAAATATAAATAAATTTTGTATAAAAAATTCATTAATTAATGTATTAAAATTATTATAAATTAATTTTATATTGTATTTTATATAAAATATATAAATATTAATAAATATGTATAATTAATATGTTTAATATTAAAATATAAATAAATTGAAGATAATTCCCCTTAATATTAAATATATGAAATATTATATATATAACCTATTAAATATTAATTTTATTTTGATTTTATAAAAATATAAATAAATTTTAAAATTTTTATAAATTTTTACTAAATTATTAAAATTTTAATTAAAATGTATAAAAATTTTAAAAAATGTCAAATTTTTCATAAAAATGTACAAAAAATTTAAAAAAAATCATAAAAATTTGATTTCTAATAAATATTTAAAAGTTATATATATATAAATATATTATTATATATTAAATATTTTATTATTTTAATATATAAATACTATTAACATAAATAATAAATAATTTATAAATATAATTCAATATATATAATATTATATAACTATTTATTATATTAATAATATATTTTTTTCTCTTTCTTTATTTAGATTACTTTGTATCAATTAGTATATTTTTTTACAATAATTAACCTAATATTTTCTTATATATATATATTACATATACGTATATAAGTATTTATATATATATATATACATGTATTATATAATAAATCATAGAAATAATAAATATTTATATAATAATAATAATTTAATATTATATAAATATATATTGTTTTAGATACCTATTAAATATTTATTAGAGCTGTTTTCCACTAAAAAAAAATGCTAGGTACAATTAAGTTTGTAACATAATTATATTGTTTTGATTTATCAAACCATTATACAAATTTATTACTTTAAAT